AATAAAAATGAAGATATCTATACAATTTATTCCACCTCTTTTTCTATAACGACTAGAAAGAAAGGAATAGGGAAAAGTTTATGTTTCAACGAATCGCACGTAGAGCTATTGATAATACACATAGGGTTAATGGTATTTCATAACTAATCGATTGAGCAGCAGCTCGTAGACCACCTAAAAAGGAATATTTATTATTTGAACCATATCCTGACATAAGAAGTCCAATGGGAGCAATACTTGAAACCGCAATCCATAAAAAAACCCCGATATTGAGATCGGCTAAAACAAGGCGATAGTCAAAAGGAATTACTGAATAACTTAGTAGAATTGATATGACTGCTATGGATGGTCCGATACTGAATAAACGAGTATCTCCTCTAGATGGAAGAAGATTCTCTTTGAAAAGTAGTTTTGTCCCATCTGCTAGAGCTTGAAGAACTCCTAAAGGACCGGCGTATTCGGGTCCAATACGTTGTTGCAGCCCTGCGGATATTTCTCTTTCTAACCATACAATTACTAGTACGCCTATAGTGATTCCCAATACAAGAGTCAAAATAGGAACAAGCATCCATAGAATTTCATAGACCTCTTTTAAAGATTCCACTCTGTAAAAAGAATGGATATCTTGTATTTCCGTTGTATCAATTATCATTTCAACGATCAACTTCTCCCATAATGATATCTATGCTACCTAGTATTGTCATAATATCAGCCAATTTCATTCTTTTAACTAACTGAGGAAGAATTTGCAAATTGATAAAACCCGGGGGGCGAATTTTACATCTCCAAGGAAAACCACTCTGATCCCCTATCAGAAAAATTCCCAATTCGCCCTTTGGGGCTTCGACTCTCACATAAAGTTCTTGTTTCGGTAATTCAAAAATGGGAGAAGGTTTTTTACTAATGAATCGATATTCAAAATCATGCCATTCTGGATACCTTTCTCTATCAAAGTATCGGATTTCTAAATTCTCATAGGGCCCCCCTGGAATTCCTTCCAACGCCTGTTGAATAATTTTTATGGATTCTGTCATTTCACCAATTCGGACTAAATAACGAGCTAATGAATCCCCTTCTTTTTGCCATTGGACTTCCCAATCCAATTCGTCGTAACACTCATAATGATCAACTTTACGAAGATCCCATTGTATTCCGGAAGCTCGCAGCATTGGTCCTGATAAACCCCAATTTATTACTTCGTCTCTATCAATAATTCCTACGCCTTCAACGCGTTCTAAAAAAATAGGATTTCGTGTAATAAGTTTTTGATATTCAGTAACTCCTGTAAAAAAATAATCGCAGAAATCCAAACATTTATCTATCCAGCCATAAGGTAGATCAGCCGCTACTCCTCCGATACGAAAATAATTATGCATCATTCTCATACCAGTGGCAGCTTCAAATAGATCATATATGAATTCTCTTTCTCTGAAAATATAGAAGAAAGGAGTTTGTGCACCAATATCTGCCATAAAGGGGCCGAGCCATAACAGATGAGAAGCTATACGACTCAATTCCAACATAATTACTCTGATATAACTGGCTCTTTTAGGTACTTGAATATTTCCTAACTGTTCTGGACCATTCACAGTTATTGCTTCTGTGAACATAGTAGCTAAATAATCCCAACGAGTTACATAAGGCAGATATTGTATAATTGTTCGGTTTTCCGCAATTTTTTCCATTCCTCTGTGTAAATAACCCAATATTGGTTCACAGTCAATAACATCTTCACTGTCCAGAGTAACGATGAGTCGAAGAACACCGTGCATTGACGGGTGGTGGGGGCCCATATTGACTATCATGAGATCTTTTCTTGTAGCTGGTATATTCATAAGTTTTTCCTCGATTCATTTTTACATGAATTGCGTAAAACGAAAAAAAAGTTCATCAAAATTCAAGATCTAATAAATCAAATAATTCAAAATGACTCTTCCAATTAACGAATTTTTGATTCCCGAATACCCAACGCATTAATTAAGTTTTTATAACGTACTCTATTTTTATTTGACAAATAAGACAGCAGCCGTTGACGTTTTCCCAGAATTTTACGTAGACCCCTTTGAGATAAATAGTCTTTTCTGTGCAATTCCAAATGTGAAGTAAGTCTTCTTATTTTATTGGTGAAACTCAATACTTGGAATTCAACGGATCCCCTGTTTTCTTCTTTTTCTTCTTGCGAAATAATTGAGATGAATGAATTTTTTACCATAAAAAGGAATCGCCCCTCTCTCTCTTTTTTTGAGATATTTTTATCGATATATATATTTCTTGATCAGTAATAATAATGCCACTCATTTGAATTTGATATACACAATAATCTTAATTTCGTGAAGAATTCTTAATTTTGTCAACTAAAATTTTTTAATTTAGTACTCAATAATCAATCCAATTTTTAAAATTGGATTCGGATAGGATATCCTATACAAAAGTATAGTCTATTTCTGTACTCACAAAAAAAATAAACAATAATTTAGACCTAAAAAAAAAATAAGAAGATTTTGTTGATTCATTTTAGATCGAATTAAATTAATATAATACAACGCCTCATTAAATTAGTATCATGTATCATAATGAAATGTAAGATAATGGGTATGTTTATTTTTTTGTCTTCATATACTCGATATGGTACGGAAATATAGTAAAAATGTACCATTAATGACTTTTCAATCGCGGATACATATGAATCCTTGTCATAGTGAAACGACTACCATTATTGGTATCAAACCAATAGCGATTCATACAAGCTAAATCTTCTAATCGATAATTGGGCCAAAGAAAGAACTTTAATTTAATTAGTTTATTTTTATCTCTATCAAGATTTTTTCTTTTATTCAACAAAACTTGATCGAAATTTGTTACCTTATTTCCATTGCATCCATTGCAAAATACTGTATTTCTATGGATATTGTTTCTATTCCTAGAATTGACAAAAATTAGAATTCTCAATTCTCTGCGATGCCTCGGGGATAAAATATTTTCAAGAACAAGCAAATCATAATGATTTTTGTCTCTATTTCCAGTCATTTTTTGATGGAGCGCAATGGATTCAGAAAAATTATTCTTATTTTTATCAACATAGCCATAGCTTTTTTCTAGGTATCTTTGATTAATTTGGTGCTTACTCTTATGAACCAATGAAATACCTATGGTTTGATATATAATAAATTTTCCATCATTTTTTACAGACAGACGAACTGGTTCGATAATAAATATTCCCGTTTTTCTCAATTCTTTAAGAGATAAATCCTTCTGGAACATCATAATATCCAGATTCATTTCTTCCCCTTGAATAGCGGATATAGCAATTTCTCTTGGATTTTTCATTCTAAGCAGGAGACAATATACTTTGATGTTATTGATGATTCTTTGATTTAAAGAATCATCCCATTTCAATTGAAATTGCAAATACCTTTTTAGTAAGAACTCAAGCTCTGCTTCTGTGTTATTCTTGTATTGCTTTTTGTTTCTACGTTTTTTCATGTCTGATCCCGTATAATCTTCTTCAACATATTTTTCTTGTTTTTTTTCTTGGTTTGAGAGAGCTGATTCAAGATCTGCTTGGTCCGCTAATTCTTTTTCTCCTTGATTTTTATTTTCTAATTCAAAAGTTTTTTTTTCATTCGATAATATAAAAATATCTCTTTTTTTCTTTCCAGTGATACTTTTATGTTTATTAACATTTTTATTAACATTTTTATTTACTTTATTTACATTAAAATTGAAAAGAAGTAATTTGATTGGTATGACCCACGGTTTAATCTTATATGTATTATAAAGTATCACAAATTCTGGGAAGAACCAAAGTTCTAGATTCGATATGGGACGACTTAGTATTTCTTCATTCATTCCCATCCAATCCACAAGAGGTTTTTTTTGATTGAATGGGTTCATTTTTTGATCTTGATGAATCGTGAAATAAAAAATACCTTTCTTATCAATTTTATCAATTATTTGATAATTATTAACCCCAGTCTTAGTATTTTTATTTCTGTTGGTGACAGTATCAATATCGACCCAGGCCTTAATATCCGTCTTATTTCTAAGACAAAAATTGAGAATTTTCCAATCAAAATATTTTCGATCCATATTTTTTTCTATATCTATACTATCATCGTCTACTAGATAATCCTTGATAAGGATACCTTCCATCATATCAAATAGTTTGCGTTTAGGCGTATTGTAAGTATCAGAAATCTCTTGGTTTTTATTTACTTGTAATGGCACTCCATAAATATATGAGTCTTTCTTATCCTCATAATTAATCGATTTATACGAAAAAAGATCATATCTATATTGTTTTTTAATATTTTCTTTTTGATTTAGTAATAAATCTATTTCAAAATCATTTTGTTTTTCGTAATGAATTAATCGGGTTTTTTCATATGAATCCCATTTGTTTAAATCTTTCTTTGTAGTCATACGGCATTGATATTGATTGACTCTATTTCGCCATTTTTGCGGCACTAATCTCGACCATCTAATCTGAGATAAATCATATTGATATTGATAATGATCCTTTAGCCAGTTTTTCCATTCATTAATTACAGAATTTTGAAGGTTCTTATGTTGTCTTAATTCGGAATAAACTATTTCTTGCGTTCCAACAAAATACTCTTTTATTTCATTCTTAATAAAAAAAGATGTTCTGTAATATTTAAAGACAGATCTTAACTTATATAAGTTACTGACTTGGTTTTGTGATAATTTGTAGAATACATATGCTTGTGACAAGTAAGATAAGTCCAAAAAAGTATGTGAATTCTTATTAATACAAAGTGACCTTTTTATAGTTGAAATAAAGTTAATTATACTTTGATTTGTTTTATCAATTCTTTCTTGATTTGCTTCATTATTGTAAATGTATTTATTAAGAATTTTTTTTGTTAATTCAATAAAAAGCTGTGCATTGATTCTAGGGATATTAATGATACACATAAAGATATCTCTGTATATCTTTTCAATAAAAAATTTTAAAAAATAATGGGATTTCCGAAGTA